CCATATAGATTACTTCTCAATACAATTTCTTTCAAATTCATTATAATTTCGTGGACCGATTCTTGAATACCCGTTATAGTCGAATATTCATGCGGGACATTCTCAGATTTTACGCGTGTGATACATGTTCCTTCTATTTCTCCAAGCAAAGCTCTTCTCATCGCAATGCCTATTGTGTCGGCCTGTCCTTTCATAAGTGGAGACAGAATAAAGCGCCCGTAATAAAGACGTTTACTGTCTGTTCTGGATTCAACACACTTCCACTGCAGCGTCCGAGTAGATACTGTTACTTTCTCTCGAACCATAGTAATAATATTTTATTTGATTGAATTATTTATTTCTCTTGTTTCTCTTGAAATTTCTTCACTCTTAATTTCTACACACGTCTTTTTTTGGGGGGTCTACAGCCATTATGTGGCATGGGGGTTACATCCCGCACAAAAGTTAATAGTATACCACTTCTACGAATAGCTCGTAATGCGGCGTCTCTTCCGAGACCGGGACCTTTTATCATGACTTCGGCTCGTTGCATACCTTGATCTACTACTGTACGAATAGCATTTGCCGCTGCAGTTTGAGCGGCAAAGGGCGTCCCCCTTCTCGTACCCTTGAATCCACAAGTACCGGACGAGGACCAGGAAACGACCCGACCCCGTACATCTGTAACGGTGACAATAGTATTATTGAAACTTGCTTGAACATGAATAACTCCCTTTGGTATTCTACGTGCACTTTTACGTGAACCAATACGTACATTTTTACGTGAACCAATTCTCGGTATAGCTTTTGCCATATTGTAGCATCTCATAAATATGAGTCAGAAATATATGGAATATATCCATTTGATGTCAAAACAGATTCTTTATTTGTACGTTTATTCCTTTGGTGAGTCTGATTATCCTTGTCTTTGTTTATGTCTCGGGTTAGAGCAAATTACTCTAATGCGCCCCCGTCTGCGGATTAGTCGACATTTTTCACAAATTTTACGGACGGAAGCTCTTATTTTCATATTTTTCATTCCTTATCTTAATTCTGAATCTACTTCTTGGTAGAAAAGAAGTTTCTTGCAATTTTTCATCTCGAATCGTATTGAATAAAAACCACCTAATCTTTCGAATCCTTGTTTCGGAGTCGATAAATTATACGTCCTCTAGTTGAATCATAACGACTTACTTCAATTTTGACTTTATCTCCTGGCAGTATCCGTATAAAACTACGTCGGATCTTTCCTGAAACATAACCTATAATCAGATCTTCATTATCTAACCGAACCCGGAACATGCCATTGGGAAGCGATTCGGTAATTAAACCCTCATGAATCCATTTTTGTTCTTTCATTTCAGGTAAAGCCCCCTTGAAGTATCAACTAATGTAGGAGAAACGATATTAGACAACTCACCCCTTTCTTTTTTTTTTACAAATAGGAAGAGGTTTCGGATCCCATTTGGATATTAAAAGGATTACCATATATAACATAAAATTTCTCCGCCGATTCTTTCTAGTCGAGCCTCCCGGTCTGTCATTATACCTCGAGAAGTAGAAAGAATTACAATCCCCATTCCACCTAAAATTCTAGGAATTCGTTGAGAGTTAGAATAGATTCGTAGACCGGGTCGGCTGATCCGTTTTAAATTTAAAAAATTTCTACAGGTATGGGGTCTTTTCCTATTCCTTCTATTATGTCGCAGGGTTAAAACCAAAAAATTTTTGTTTTTTTCTCGATGTTTTCTGACGTTTTCGAGAAAACCTTCTCGGAAAAGTATTTTAACAATATTTTCGGTAATATTAGTAGATGCTATGCGAACAACTCTTTTTCTATCCATATCCGCATTTCGTATAGAGGTTATTATCTCAGCAATAGTGTCTCTACCCATGATGAAGTAAAATTTTTGGTGCCTCAAAATTGGATCTAATTAACATGTTTTTTTATTGGTTTATGAATATGAATTTTTCAAGGTATATGCGTGAGACATAATCTACGAATTAATCTAGTTCTTAATCTATTTCTTTTCAAAGATCCCAAAGATATCAGGCTCCCATTTTATTTTATAATACCTCGGGAGCTAATGAAACTATTTTAGTAAAATTGAATTGTCTCAATTCGCGGGGGATTGCACCAAAAATTCGAGTTCCTTTTGGATTTCCTTCTTGATCAATCACAACTGCAGCATTGTCATCATATCGTATTATCATACCGCTGTCACGTTTAAGTTCTTTACAGGTACGAACAATTACAGCTCTTACTACTTCTGATTTTTCTAGGGGCATGTTTGGTACTGCTTCTTTGATCACAGCAACAATAACGTCACCAATATGAGCATATCGGCGATTACTAGCTCCTAGGATTCGAATACACATCAATTTTCGAGCCCCGCTGTTATCCGCTACATTTAAATGGGTCTGAGGTTGAATCATATGAAGTTTTGAGTCTATTCTTCCACTGCAAAGGATGAAGAAAATAAAAGAAATATTGTTTGTCAAAAAAAAGAAACCCGCGGTTTTCTTTCATTCCCAAGACTCATTTGTGTTGGTTCTAAATTTTTATCCCGAAATAATAAATTTAGTTCGTATAGGCATTTTTGATGCTGCTATTAAAATCGCCCTTCTAGCTATATTTTCAGTTACTCCGCCCATTTCATATAGTATTCGCCCCGGTTTAACAACAGCTACCCAATATTCAGGGGATCCTTTCCCCGAACCCATACGTGTTTCGGCGGGTCTTATTGTAACTGGTTTGTCTGGAAATATACGGACCCATATTTTTCCACCACGGCGTGCATTTCGTGTCATTGCTCGTCGACCCGCTTCGATTTGTCTAGATGTGATCCAAGCAGGCTCAAGCGCCTGAAGAGCATATTTACCGAAACAAATATGATTACCTCGATAAGATATTCCCTTCATTCGTCCTCTATGTTGTTTACGGAATCTAGTTCTTTTGGGGTTATAATTGATGGTTGTTTCGGAAGTCCATCTCTACTACAGAACTGGACGTGAGAGTTTCTTCTCATCCAGCTCCTCGCGAATAAAAGGATTCAAAATGGACTTGCAATTAATTTGTATAGATATTAGAACATTTTTAGAAAAATTGGATAAAAAATCGTTTTTTTTTTTTGGAACGTCCTATTAAATCTTTATTTTCTTTTGTCTTTTATCCAGGTTTACCAATTCAAATTCAAAAAAAAATTATCGCGGGCGAATGTTGACTCTTGCAATCTCTATTTCAGTCCTAGCACTTGTTCGTCATTTCTCCGAATAGATGAATTGATTTCCGGTTCATTTCGCCATCCCAACGAGTGAATCATTAAGATTCATTTGTTGAATAAAATCTTTTGCATTCACAGGTTCCTTCGTCCCCACCACTTCGTACTAAATGGTTAGGTCAGAATTTTACAACGAAGCTTCTAATCCAATTTATCCTTGAGTCAATCTTCTTAGTCTTTATTGGCTCGAAGCTCTTGAGTTTTTTCTTCTATAATCTATAAGAAGGATTCATTTACTATTTCATTATGGATGAATCAATTAGTATTGATGCTTTATTACACTGTTATGAGAGGACTCATAGACCTTACATATTGGAATTCTATATCATTGATATTTTTTTCTTTCTTTCTCTCACCCTTCCATTTATCCACACTCTTGTTCTGTATTTTGTTTTAAACTTAGAATTCATTAAAGTTTAATTGTAAAAAAATGTCAGTTGCTACAAAGATATGACCGATTTGGCATATCTTGACAGGTTCTTTAGATCCAGATAATATGAAGCGATGGGTTGGTTTTCATACTACTGGGCCGGTCTTTTTTTAATCCCAACCCCCTAAAACCAACGAGTCACACACTAAGCATAGCAATTATATCAAAACAAAAGGTCAATCTAATTTTTATTCAACCTTATAGAATTAAAAGAATTAAAGAATTCGGAATTTGTTTGATTGGCCAGAAAAAGAATGAATGAGTTTTCCCCTTTTTGTTCTATCGACGGAAAAACAATGAAAGTTTTGTTATTCCTCTCCCTTGTCTATAAAAATCCAAATTTTGATGCCTAATACCCCATAGATAGTCCGAACTGTATAGGAACAATAATCAATTTTAGCGCGAATGGTTTGTAGGGGAACCCGACCTTCTCTGATCCATTCGACACGTGCAATTTCTTTTCCGTCGATACGCCCTGCAATTTGTACTTGAATTCCTTTTGTATCTGCTTGTTCAGTCAATTCAATAGCCTTTTTCATTGCTTTTCGAAATGAAACTCTATTCTTTAATTGCCCGGCTATAAATTCTGCAAGAATATTAGGATTTCCATAAGGTTTTGCAATTCTTGTGATAGCAATGTTAAGTTTTCGGTTCACATAATGAAATTCGTTTTGTAGATTCATCTGTAATTCTTCGATTCCTCGCGGTCTACTTTCGATTAATAACTTCGGGAACCCCATAAAGATTATGACCTGGATCAAATCGATTCTTTTTTGAATCTCTATGCGGGCAATTCCCTCGGCACCGGAGGATATTCTCATATTCTTTTGAACATAATTTTTGATAAAATCTCTTATTTTTTGATCTTCTTGTAGACCCTCAGAATAATTTTTTGGTTGTGCAAACCAAAGGGAATGATGGCTTTGGGTTGTACCAAGTCGGAAACCAAGTGGATTTATTTTTTGTCCCATACTACCTCACTATTATACGCATCATCATATACCATAGTTGTCTTTTTCCATCTAGGGTTTTTTAACGAATAGAAAGATATCTCTTCATATTCATCTAAAGATCTATCTTGCACTACAATAGTTATATGACAGGTAGCTTTTTTTATCGCATAACTACGTCCTCGAGCCCGTGGTTTTAATTTCTTCGCGGCAGTACCCTCGTTAACCTCAGCTTTACGAATTACTAAATTGGCCTCGTCGGAACCCATATTGAAACTAGCATTTGCTGCTGCAGAATAAACCAATTTGAAAATGGGATAACATGCTTTATAGGGCATGAGTTCTAGTATCATAAGTGTT